TACATTTGATAAAAAATCATTAGTAACTACCATTTTTTTTTTTAATCTAATCAGTAATTTTTCAAAAAAATCAGTATCAAGCTTGAGTTTTGAAGCACTGTATTTATTTCCAGAACATGAACAAGTAAAAATTCATTATGAAGATAAAAAAGAAAAAAAACTACTAATAAAAATATTATTCGATGCAATCAGAACTGATTTGAATGATAAAACAATAGTAAATCAAAATAGAAAGAAATGTATTAGAATAAACGAAATCAGTAAAAAAGTCCCTCGATGGTCATACAAATTTATTACCGAATTAGAACAACTGGAGGGAAAAAAAAAGGAAGCAGAAATTTTTCAAATTCGTTCTCGAAAAGCCAAACGTGTAGTCATTTTGACTGAAAAATCGAAATTTTTAAAGAAAAAGACTACTTATAATGCTACTAGAAATACGGATAATACTAAAAAAAAAAACGACTTGGCCTTAATACGTTATTCCCAACAATCGGATTTTCGGCGAGACATAATCAAAGGATCTATGCGTGCTCAAAGGCGTAAAACAGTTACTTGGAAATTTTTTCAAAAAAGGGTGCATTCCCCTCTTTTTTTAGATAAAATTGAGAAACCATTATTCTTTTCTTTTGATAGTTTGAAATCAATGAAAATGTTTTTTCTGTTAAAAAATTGGATAAGAAAAAAGAAAGAATTTGAAATTTCAGGTTATAAACAGGAAAAAAGAAACGACATTTCGAAAAAAGCGGAGGAAAAAAAAAAAGAAAATGAGGCAAGAAAACGTATAGAAATAGCAGAAGCCTGGGATAGCATTATATTTGCTCAAGTAATAAGGGGTATTTTATTAATAACTCAATCGATTCTTAGAAAATATATTATATTACCGTCATTGATAATAATTAAAAATATTTTTCGTATACTATTTTTTCAATTTCCCGAATGGTCGGAAGATTTTAGGGATTGGAAGAGAGAAATATATATTAAATGTACATATAATGGGGTTCAATTATCCGAAAAAGAATTTCCCCAAAAATGGCTAACAGATGGTATTCAGATAAAGATATTATTTCCTTTTCGTCTAAAACCTTGGCACAAATCTAAGCTACGAACTAAATCTAAGCTACGATCTAATGAAAAGAAAAAAGATCCAATGAAAAAAAAAAAGAACTTTTGTTTTTTAACTGTTTGGGGAATGGAAGTGGAATTGCCCTTTTCTGGTTTTGGTCGAAATAGATTTACATTTTTTGCTCCCATTTTTAAAGAACTCGAAAAAAAAAAGAAACAATTTTTCAAAATTATATTTATTAAATTAAAATTAAAAAAAAAAATAGATGAATTGATCGCAAGCAAAAAAAATTCAACTATCAGTACGAATAGTCCAATGATTTCCGAATCAACCGTTCCAATTCAATCGAGAAATTTGGCAAATGGTTCTTTGACAAAAAAAAAAATAAAGGATCTGAATGCTAAAAGACAAGCAGTTAAAAAAAAAATAGAAAAAATGCAAAAAGAAGAAAAGAAAAGAGGATTCGTAATTTCAGAGACAACTATTCATTCGAAGAAAACAAGTTATGATAGTAAAAAGATAGAATTAGAAAAAAAAAAATTACAGGTATTACCAAAAAGAAAAATAAATGTTAGATTAACTCGTAAATCACATTCTTTTTTTAAATTTTTCATGAAAAAGATATACATCGATATCTTTCTATATATCATTTGTATCCCGAGGATCAATATACAACTTTTTATTGAATCAACAAAAAAAAATTTAAATAAATCCATTTACAATAATGAAATAAATGCAGAAAGAATTTATAAAACAAATCAAAGTATAATTAGGTTTATTTCCATTTTACATAAATATTTTAATGTTAGGAATATGAATACACAAAATTCTTGTGACATCTCCTTTTTGTCACAAGCATTTGTCTTTTTTAAATTATTACAAACTCGAATTATTAACATTAACATATATAAGTTAAGATCTGTTTTTCAAGATCATGGAAATTTTTTGTTTCTTAAAAATGAAATAAAAGATTCTTTTTTTGGAGTACAAGGAATATTTCATCCTAAATTAAAAAAGACTAATCCTCAAAATTCTGTGATAAATCAATGGACAAATTGGTTAAAGGATCATTATTATCAATATGACTTATCTAAAAGTAGATGGTCCAGATTAGTACCACAAAAATGGAGAAATAGAATCACGGAATGTCATGTAGCTCAAAATAAAGATTTAACTGAATGGGATTCATATGAAAAAAGCCAATTAATTCTTTACAAAGAACAAGAAGTAGACGCATTAAAAAAAAAAATTAGAAAACAATATAGATATGATCTTTTATCCTATAATTTTATCAATTATGCAGATAAGAAAGACTCTTATATTTATGGATATAAATCCCTATTTCAAGCAAATAAAAATCAAGTGATTTCTTCAAATTACAACCCATATAAAAGGGAATTTTTTGATATCATAGGTAATATCTTTATTAAGAATTATATAGCGAAAGATGCTATTATAGATATGGAAAAAAATCTTGATAGAAAGTATTTCGATTGGATGGGAATCAATATAGAAATACTAAATAGTTCCCTATCGAATTTGGAATGTTGGTTCTTTTCAAAAATTGTAATATTTTATAATGCATATAGGAGTAACTCGCAGGTTATACCAATAAAATTACTTTTTTTAGATTCTACTGTAAATAAAAATTTTAGTGAAAATCAAAATAACATTACTAGAAAGAAAAAAATAATAGATATTTTTAGACCATCGAAAAAAAAAAAATCTCTTGAATTGGAGTTAGAAACTCGAAATCGAACAAAAGCAGAATACCCCGATAGACAAAATCTTGAATTATCTCTCTCAAACCAAGAAAAAGATATTGAAAAATATTATTATGTAGGATCGGGCGGTGAAAAGAATGATAAGTTTAGAAAGAAAAAAAAAGACAAGAACAAGATGGAGGCAGAACTTAATTTCTTACTCAGAAATTTTTTTATTTTACATGTGAACTGGAAGAATTTATTAGGTCAAAGAATATTTAACAATGTCAAAGTATATTGTCTACTTATTCGATTGAAAAAGTTAAGAGAAATTACTCTAGCTTCTATTCACAGAGGAGAACTAGGTATAGATATTATGATGATTCAAAATCAGAATAATTTCACTGCCCACGGTTTAAAGAAAAAATTTAAGAAAAAAGAAATATTTGTTATTGAACCAGTTCGCCTGTCTAGAAAAAACAATAAACAGTTTTTTATGTATCAAACCGTGGGTCTTTCATTAATTCATAAGAATAAACACAAAATTTATCAAAAATACCCAGAAAATTTTAAATTTAATGTTAATAATCAAAATTTTGATAAATACATTACAAGAACAAGAGATCAAAAGATAACAGAAAAAAAAGATGATTATGATTTACTTGTTCCTGAAAACATTTTATCTGCTAGACGTCGTAGAGAATTGAGAATTCTAATTTGTTTAAATCCAAATAATATAAATAATATGCATAGAACCATAATATTTTCTAATGAAAATAAAGTTAAAAATTGTTTTCAAGTTTTGACTAAAAAAAGAAAAGATTTTGAGAAAGATAAAAAAAAATTAATGAATTTCCAAATTTTTCTTTGGCCAAATTATAGATTAGAAGATTTAGCTTGTATAAATCGCTATTGGTTTAATACCCATAATGGAAGCCGTTTCAGTATAATAAGGATACATATGTATCCGTGATTGAAAATTCGTTAATCGAAATTTGTCTTCGATTTACCATATATTTGGTAAATCGAAGACAAATTGATATATACATAACAAGATTAATACAGACATTCCTTATAGTATTGATACGAATTCAATGATGTATCTGTTATAAAACAAAAATAATTAAAAAAATCCTCTTTTTTTTTTAAGTATACAATTTTTTATGATGAATCTAAACAAAGAGTCTCTTTTATATCTCTATCTATTTAAGTTGAATTGATTAAATTTAATTCCATTGTAAAAAAAATTAGAAATTCTTAAGGAAATTAGGATTTCTATAAAAAAATTAAAAATTAGTATCATTACTATTACTGATCAATAAAAATATCTATAAAAAGCCAGGAGAAGAGAAAAACTTTCATTTTTTTATGGTAAAAAATGCATTTATACCTGTTATTTCACAAGAAAAAAAAGAAGAAAACCCGGGATCTGTTGAATTTCAAGTATTCAAATTTACGACTAGAATACGAAGACTTACTTCACATTTTGAATTGCACAGAAAAGACTATTTATCGCAAAGGGGTTTACGTAAAATTCTGGGAAAACGTCAAAGATTACTGTCTTATTTGTCAAAGAAAGATGGAATACGGTATAAAAAATTAATAAATCTGTTTGATATTCGGGAGTCACAAATTCGTTAGTTAATTAAATTGAAGAGTAATTCTCAATTATTCGATTTATTAGATCTTGAATTTTGATGAACTTTTTTTTAGCGATTCATAGAAGAATAAATCGAGGAAAAACCTATGAATATCTCAACTACAAGAAAGGACTTCATGATAGTCAATATGGGCCCTCATCACCCATCAATGCATGGTGTTCTTAGACTTATTGTTACTCTAGATGGTGAGGATGTTATTGACTGTGAACCAATATTGGGTTATTTACACAGAGGAATGGAAAAAATAGCGGAAAACCGAACAATTATACAATATCTGCCCTATGTAACACGTTGGGATTATTTAGCTACTATGTTCACAGAAGCAATAACTGTAAATGGACCAGAGCAGTTGGGAAATATTCAAGTACCTAAAAGAGCTAGCTATATCCGAGTAATTATGTTGGAGTTGAGTCGTATAGCTTCTCACCTACTATGGTTAGGACCTTTTATGGCAGATATTGGTGCGCAAACCCCCTTCTTCTATATTTTCAGAGAAAGAGAATTAATATATGATTTATTCGAAGCTGCGACGGGTATGAGAATGATGCATAATTTTTTTCGTATCGGGGGGGTTGCGACTGATCTACCTTATGGTTGGGTAGATAAATGTTATGATTTCTGCGATTATTTTTTAACAAGGATTGTTGAATATCAAAAACTGATTACGCGAAATCCTATTTTTTTAGAACGGGTTGAGGGGGTAGGTGTAGTTGATGGAAAGCAAGTAATAAATTGGGGTTTATCAGGACCGATGCTTCGGGCTTCCGGAATACAATGGGATTTACGTAAAGTTGATAATTATGAATGTTACGAAGAATTTGATTGGGAAGTTCAATGGCAAAAAGAAGGAGATTCTTTAGCTCGTTATTTAGTTCGAATTGGTGAAATGCTGGAATCCATTAAAATAATTCAACAGGCTTTGGAAGGAATTCCCGGCGGGCCATATGAAAATTTAGAAATCCGCTGCTTTGATAGAGAAAAAGAGCCAGAATGGAATGATTTTGAGTATCGATTTTTTAGTAAAAAACCGTCCCCTACTTTTGAATTGCCAAAACAAGAACTTTATGTAAGAATTGAGGCCCCCAAGGGAGAATTAGGAATTTTTCTAATAGGGGATAAAAATGGTTTTCCTTGGAGATGGAAAATTCGTCCACCGGGTTTTATCAATTTGCAAATTCTTCCTCAATTAGTTAAAAGAATGAAATTGGCCGATATTATGACAATACTAGGTAGCATAGATATTATTATGGGAGAAGTTGATCGTTGAAATGGTAATTGATATAACAGAAATACAAGATATTCATTTTTTTTTCAGATTGGAATCTTTTAAAGAGATATATGCAATTTTATGGATATTTGCTCCTATTTTTATTCTTGTATTAGGAATTACAATAAGTGTACTAGCTATTGTATGGTTAGAAAGAGAAATATCCGCAGGGATACAACAACGTATTGGACCTGAATACACAGGTCCTTTTGGAGTTCTTCAAGCTCTAGCAGACGGAACAAAATTACTTTTCAAAGAGAACCTTATTCCATCTAGAGGGGATATTCGTTTATTCAGTATAGGACCATCCCTATCAGTTATATCCATTATTATAAGCTATTCAGTAATTCCTTTTGGCTATAACTTTGTTTTATCTGATCTGAATATTGGTGTTTTTTTATGGATTGCTATTTCGAGTATTGCTCCCATTGGACTTCTTATGTCAGGATATGGGTCAAATAATAAATATTCCTTTTTGGGTGGTCTACGAGCGGCGGCTCAATCGATTAGTTATGAAATACCATTAACTCTATGTGTGTTATCGATATCTCTACGTGCGATTCGTTGAGACAGAAATTTTTTGATACTATTTGCTATACCCCTCCTCTTTCTTCATAGTACTTTGTAGTAAACGAGGATAAAAAATTGAATAGATATATATATCTATTCAAATTCAAGTTTTTATTTTTCGCATTTAGGATTGAAGAATTTAATCAGATAGTTATATGAGTGCAATAAAACAGCTTCTATTAAATATTATTTATGAATATAATTTATATAATACTATACTACTTATAGTTAATAGAAAGTATAATTATTTAAAATTGCCGTAAAAATATTGAGTCTCATTTTCTATGTATAAGAATTAAGCAGAAAAAAAATGAATTAAATTATAGGTAGAAGTGGATGTTTCTCCCAAGGTGAGTTGATTAGTCATCCTGTCTTGAAGCGGGCGCAAAAGACCAACCCTTTTTTTATTTATTTTTTATTTTTCAATATCATTTGTATGAATTAGCATACATATATTAACATAAGGGATTAATAACAAAAAATGAATGGATGGTTAGAAACACCAAGATACACAAAGGATTACGTATATTTTTAAAAAATATCCAAAAGAACATTTATGTATAATAGAAAAAGAATACTAATTGGGGCTTTACGTTAGTAGAAAAAATAAGGCAGTACTCCCCAGAATTCCGATCCAGAGTATACTTCCATCCACTGATTAAATAAATAACTATCAGGAACGAAATAATCCTTTAATTTTTTTACGCCTCCCCCCTTTTTTTTACTTACACAAAAAAGAATAGGATAAGAACAAAAAAAAGTGATCCCCTTTTTCGTTTGTGCCTTATATGTATTTTTATGGAAATAGAATTCATGTCATAATTTAGAAAACGAACATGTAATTCTTTTTCGTAATTGAAAATTACGAGGATATTGAAAATAATGAGGATAATTATAAAAGAGTATTTTATATAAGAATTAAGTTATTACTCAACAAATTTAAATTTGGATTTTTTAAAGGATGAGATCAATTCAGAAGTACCTTTTGTATTTTTTATTTATTAAAATAAAATGTATTTTTCTTTCTTAAACGTATTTATTTTAATTTTAAAATTTTTTTATTAGAACAGACAGAATTCAATTGGTCCAATTCAGAACCGTCCGATAAAATAGAATCTTATCTATCTTAGGGATATATAAAGGGATAAATAATCGGCCCCGTTCTTAGATTTTTTGAAGACTTTAAAGGAGCCGTATGAGATGAAAATCTCACGTACGGTTCTGTAATAGAGATGCTAACAGTAATGTTATCACCGACTAGAATTATCTAACAGTTTAAGTACAGTTGATATAGTTGATGCTCAATCAAAATACGGTTTTTGGGGTTGGAATTTATGGCGTCAACCTATGGGTTTCATCGTTTTTCTAATTTCTTACCTAGCAGAATGTGAAAGATTACCTTTTGATTTACCGGAAGCGGAAGAAGAATTAGTAGCAGGTTATCAAACCGAATATTCGGGTATCAAATTTGGTTTATTTTACGTTGCTTCCTACTTAAACCTATTAATTTCTTCCTTGTTTGTAACAGTTCTTTACTTGGGTGGTTCTAATATCTCTATTCCGTACATATTTGTTTCTGAGTTTTTTGAAATAAATAACACATATGGGGTTTTTGTAACGATAATTGGTATCTTTATTACATTAGCGAAAACTTATTTATTCTTATTCATTTCTATAACAACAAGATGGACTTTGCCTAGGCTAAGAATAGATCAATTATTAAATCTTGGGTGGAAGTTTCTTTTACCTATTTCTCTTGGGAATCTATTATTAACAACTTCGTCTCAACTGTTTTCACTATAAAAAAATGTGGACCTGCAATATTCATAACTTGTATGAAACAAGAGAAAGAAAAAAAGATTCAGATATATTCAAGATATGTTCCTTATGGTAACTGGATTCATAAATTATGGTCAACAAATAGTCCGAGCTGCCAGGTACATAGGTCAAGGTTTCATGATTACACTATCTCATGCAAATCGGTTACCTGTAACTATTCAATATCCTTATGAAAAAATAATCTCATCAGAACGTTTCCGTGGTCGAATCCATTTTGAATTTGATAAATGCATTGCTTGTGAAGTATGTGTTCGTGTATGTCCCATAGATCTACCTGTTGTTGATTGGAAACTAGAAACAGATATTCGGAAGAAACGGTTGCTTAATTACAGTATTGATTTCGGAATCTGTATTTTTTGTGGTAACTGTATTGAGTTTTGTCCGACAAATTGCTTATCAATGACTGAAGAATATGAACTTTCGACATATGATCGCCACGAATTGAATTATAATCAAATTGCTTTGGGCCGTTTACCAGTGTCAGTAATTGATGATTATACAATTCGAACAATTCAAATAAAATAAAATTATTTTAAATAATTAAATAATATTATTCTAAAAACGAAAATCTCATCGAATATAAATAAAAAATATATATATCGTATACTTTGAAAATACTCTTTTACATAAAAAAAAAAGAATGAAATGACATTGATCCTATAACAACTGTACCTATAGCAATTCACATTTCTTATCTTAGGATTTGGTGGATTTCAATGCGGAGATAATTTTAGTATTTAATAGATCAGTTTTTTTCCTGGTTATATCACTAAGGTCATGAAATTTCAAATTATTTATCTCTTATTTGATATATAATGGATTTGCCCGAACCGCTACATGATTTTCTTTTAGTCCTTTTTGGATTGGGTCTTATATTAGGAAGTCTAGGAGTAGTATTATTTACGAATCCCATTTTTTCTGCTTTTTCGTTGGGATTAGTTCTTGTTTGTATATCTTTATTCTATATTTTATCAAATTCACATTTTGTAGCCGCATCACAGTTACTTATTTACGTGGGCGCTATAAATGTTTTAATAATATTTGCTGTGATGTTTATGAATGGTTCGGAATATTACCAAGATTTTCGTCTTTGGACTGTTGGGGATGGGATTACTTTGATGGTTTGTACAAGTCTTTTTGTTTCACTACTAACTACTATTCTAGATACATCATGGCATGGAATTATTTGGACTACAAGACCAAATCAGATTATTGAGCAAGATTTGATAAGTACTAGTCAACAAATTGGAATTCATTTATCAACAGATTTTTTTCTTCCATTTGAACTAATTTCAATAATTCTTTTAGTTGCTTTGATAGGTGCAATTGTCGTGGCTCGCCAATAAGACATTTTTAGAACTAATAATAAAACTAAAAAATTAATTTTGTTAGATTTTCTCACATTTATTTTTGTTGAATTCTATGTAAACGTAAAATAGTATTTATGTAGAAAATCTTTTTTTTTATTGCCAATACATTATTTTGTTATAGACTTATTATATTCTTTAGTCAATCAAATCCGTTGAATTCTTGTTCATATAGAAATGAATGAAAATTGATAAGGAGTTGGTCAATGATATTCGAGCATGCACTTGTTTTGAGTGCCTATTTATTTTCTATAGGTATCTATGGGTTGATCACGAGCCGAAATATGGTTAGGGCCCTTATGTGTCTTGAACTTATACTGAATGCAGTTAATATAAATCTCGTAACCTTTTCTGATTTTTTTGATAGTCGACAATTAAAAGGAAATATTTTTTCAATTTTTGTTATAGCTGTTGCAGCCGCTGAAGCAGCTATCGGACTGGCTATTGTTTCTTCAATTTATCGTAATAGAAAATCAACCCGTATCAATCAATCGAATTTGTTGAATAAATAGTATTATTCATAAAAAAGAAAAAAAGTCGAATCTAGAATAGTGTGTATTATTAATCCATTCAACTAATCCATTCAACTGAGCATATATGATATAAAATTTATGATCATGGTTGCGAAAACAAAGATAAGAAATCAAAGTATCTTGGTTCTATTTTATTATTTATTATTAATAATTAATCTATAAGTCAATTTTGATTAGCAAAATTATGACAAATCATTGATTCATCTGGTATCGAATATATAATATATAATTCATTTGCGAATTTACTAGATTGAAAATGTTGAATTTTTTATGTTCAAGGAGTACGATCCAATGTCACATTCAGTAAAGATTTATGATACATGTATAGGATGTACTCAATGTGTCCGAGCCTGCCCCACAGATGTATTAGAAATGATACCCTGGGACGGATGTAAAGCTAAACAAATTGCTTCTGCTCCAAGAACAGAGGACTGTGTTGGTTGTAAGAGGTGTGAATCCGCCTGTCCGACGGATTTCTTAAGTGTTAGAGTTTATTTATGGCATGAAACAACTCGAAGCATGGGTCTAGCTTATTGATACGTTTCAAAAAGAACCACACACAAGTACGTTTTTTACTGGCAAAAACCCGTGCGCAAAATAAAAAGCAAATTTATTTAGAGCACGGGTTTTTCTAGTCTAAGTATATCTTATTTTTATTACGAATTCTTTTCCTTGGTTAACAACAGTTGTAGTTTTGCCAATAGTCGGGGGTTCCTTAATTTTATTATTTCCCCATAAAGGAAATAAGGTAATTAAATGGTATACTATTTGTATATGTTTAATGGATCTCCTTCTGACAGCCTACGTATTTTGTTATCATTTCGAATTGGATGATCCACTAATTCAATTGACAGAAAATTATAAATGGATCAATTTTTTTGACTTTTACTGGAGATTCGGAATAGATGGACTCTCTCTAGGACCCATTTTATTGACGGGATTTATTACTACTTTAGCTACGTTAGCGGCTCAACCGGTTACTAGAGAATCCCAATTATTCTATTTCCTAATGTTAGCAATGTATAGTGGTCAAATAGGAACATTTTCTTCTCGAGACATTTTACTTTTTTTCATCATGTGGGAATTCGAATTAATTCCCGTTTATCTACTTTTATCTATGTGGGGTGGAAAAAAACGTTTGTATTCAGCTACAAAGTTTATTTTATACACTGCGGGAAGTTCCGTTTTTTTATTACTGGGAATTATGGGTATGAGTTTATATAGTTCTACTGAACCAACATTAAATTTTGAATTATTAACTAATCAATCATATCCGCTGGCACTGGAAATAATATTCTATATGGGATTTCTTATTGCTTTTGCTGTCAAATCACCAATTATACCCTTACATACATGGTTACCAGACACCCACGGAGAAGCACATTATAGCACTTGTATGCTTTTAGCCGGAATATTATTAAAAATGGGAGCATATGGGTTGGTTCGAATTAATATGGAATTATTATCTCGCGCGCATTCTTTATTTTGTCCCTGGTTAATGCTATTAGGTTCAATTCAAATAATCTATGCCGCTTCAACATCTCTTGGTCAACGTAATTTAAAAAAAAGAATAGCTTATTCTTCAGTATCTCATATGGGTTTCTTAATTTTAGGAATTGGTTCTATAAGCGATACAGGTCTCAATGGGGCTATTTTACAAATAATATCTCATGGATTTATTGGCGCTGCACTTTTTTTCTTGGCGGGAACTAGTTATGATAGACTACGTCTTCTTTATCTCGACGAAATGGGTGGAATGGCTATCCCAATGCCAAAAATATTCACGGTTTTCACTCTCTTATCGATGGCTTCTCTTGCATTGCCGGGCATGAGCGGTTTTATTGCAGAATTGATAGTCTTATTGGGAATAATTACCAGTCAAAAATATCTTTTAATTACAAAAATACTAATAACTTTTGTAACAGCAATTGGAATGATATTAACTCCTATTTATTCATTATCTATCTTACGTCAAATGTTCTATGGATACAAGCTTTTTAATACACCAAATTCGTATTTTTTTGATTCGGGGCCGCGAGAATTATTTATTTCAATTTCTATCCTTATACCCATAATAAGTATTGGCATTTATCCCGATTTTATTTTTTCATTTTCGGCTGACAAGGTTGAAGCTATACTATCGAATTTTTTATAAATCGTTTTCACGAATAAATGAAAAAATAAAAAATAGAAAGAAATCCTATGTACAATACAAGAAACTATATTTCTTTTGCATTCTAATTATATTAATTACATAAAAATGAATTTTAATTATAATTGAATTTGTTTGTTGTTTGTGAGAACCCCTTGAATCACTACTAGATTCTTTGATTTAAAGGGTTCTCGATCATTTTCTTAAAAGTTTTTTTTTATTATATATATATATATGTTTTCGATATTGATATTTGTGAAGTTGTTTACCCACTTTAATTCAATTAGGTCTAAATGAACCATAACTATGTAATCCTATTCCTAAAAGATTTATCCCTAAATAACATACCCAAATTATAAGAAAGCCCATAGAAGCTATTATTGAAGAATTTATATCTTCCAATTTATTTTTTCGAGTATGTAAATAAATTGCAAATATAGTCCAAGTAATAAAAGCCCAAGTTTCCTTTGGATCCCAATTCCAATATGATCCCCATGCCTCATTAGCCCATACTGCTCCTGAAATAATACCTATCGTTAAAAAGATAAAACCTAGACTAATAGTACGGTAACCCCAACGATCCAATTGTTGAATAAATTGAGATCTATAATAATTTCTATAAGATAAAAAAGAACTTTTTTGTAAAATATTATTTTTTTCATTCATATTCATGTATTTTATTTCAGCAAAATAAAATGATTCATTTAAAAAATAAAAATTCTTTCTTTTACGAAGAATTTGTATGAGTTCTTGAAATGTAATAACTAAAATAGCCACTGATAATAATGATCCACATAAAAGAGTTGTATAACCCAATATCATCATACTTACGTGCATCATTAACCAATGGGACTGTAAAGCAGGTACTAATATTAAAGATTCATGCATTTCGGTTAAAAGACCCGAAGTAGCAAAGCCTTGGGTAAAAATAACACTTGGTGTGATTATTGTCTTTAAATAGTAGTTTTTATGTTTTTTGAAGTAAAGAATCATATAAAAAATTGAAAAAGTCCATGAAAGAAATATTAATGATTCATATAAATCACTAAATGGTAAATGGCCCGAAAAAAGCCAACGAGTAACTAACAATCCCGTTAGACAAAAAAAAGTTATTATCATGCCTTTTTTGGACGAATCATATAATCCTATGATTTGATTGACTAATAAGAAGATTATCAAATGAATTGAAATTAAAATAGATACAACCGAAAACGATATATGAGTTAATATATGCTCTAAAGTTGAAAATACCATATATAATCAAAAAATCTAAATACTCGGAATAGAAATAAGAATGGAAGTCATTATAGGACCTATTTTTATAATATAAGCTGTCATGCCGCTACTCGGACTCGAACCGAGATGCTCTAGCACTGCTTCCTAAGAGCAGCGTGTCTACCAATTTCACCATAGCGGCTTACTCGAAATTAGACTACCTAATTTTCAGTCAATTGTCGAGATTCAAAGAATCAATTAAAGTAAAATATTTGTTTACTAAACATTAAAAGAAAAGAATTTGAAAGAATTCTATTAAAATCTATTCTATATATATAGAATGTAAATAGCCTAATTTAATATTATACTATATTAGATATTAAAATTCGATTTATATATTAAATTTATATTAGTTTTTTTTATTTAAAAAATATTTGTTGAATCTAATTTAATTGAAATTATTCTAACGTTTGTATTTGTTACAAAAAAAGCTTTTTGAATTCCCCGTAAAAATAGATTGAGCTAATGAAAAAGCTTTCAATGTAGTCCAATATCCCTTCTTTTTCCATAAATTGTTCCGAATAGTTTTTTTTGATATAGAAGTGCGCTTTTTTGGAACTGCCATATAATTCGTTTAGTTTTTCGTTGTTATATATTTCGATGTGAAAGACATTTTTTTGTAAATAAAAATTAATTTATCTTTAATTAGTCCTATATTTTATCTATCTTAATTCCCATTTTTTTGTTTCCGATTTAAAGTAAAACATTAAATATTATAATGCTTTTTATAAATTTTTCAAAAATCGATATTTTTTTTGTAATAGAAAATACAAAATTAGTTAAAAAAATGAACTAATTAAAAAAAAAAAAAAAATTATTATTGAGTCATGGCATAGAAATTCAAAAAAGTTTCTTTTTCACTAGCTATTTCGTTATTGGGCTTATACTTTGTAATATTTGAAAAATATTGTACAAAGATTCAAAATAATTAAGAAGCGATCATTCTATTGTAATTGTATGTTTACTTTTTTATTAACCGAACTCTTCTTTACAAAAAAGATAAAATAAAAACTGACGAATAAGAAACAAAATTGATTAGAATAAGAATTTTTTTGTTTATTATATGGAATATACACATCAATATTCATGGATCATACCTTTTATTCCATTGCCAGTTCCTATGTTAATAGGAATGGGACTTATACTTTTTCCGACAGCAACCAAAAATCTTCGCCGTATGTGGGCTTTTCCTAGTATTTTCTTGTTAACTATTGTTATGATTTTTTCGGTTGATCTGTCCACTCATCAAATTAATAATAGTTCGATTTATGAATATGTATGGTCTTGGACCATAAATAACGATCTTTCTTTAGAGTTTGGGTACTTCATCGATTCACTTACCTCTATTATGTCAATATTAATTACTACTGTTGGCATTCTGGTTCTTATTTATAGTGATAATTATATGTCTCATGATCAAGGATACTTGAGATTTTTTGCTTATATGACTCTTTTTAATATTTCAATGTTGGGATTAGTTACTAGTTCGAATTTTATACAAATTTATGTTTTTTGGGAATTGGTTGGAATGTCTTCCTATTTATTAATAGGCTTTTGGTTCACACGTCCT